ACAGAACCTGTGAATGCATAAGATTCTATTGAAAGCGAATCCTAATGATTCATTGGGTAGGATGGCGGAACGAACCAGAAACCTATTTGTTTATTCTGAGAGGTCATGTGATAGACTAATCTTACAACTGAATGTTGAAAGAGTAAATATTCGCCCGCGAATTATTTTTATTTCTAAATTAAATTTTAGTCGATTCGATATAATAATAATAAAAGGCAAAAGAAAATAAAGATTATAACGTTATACCAAAACAACATTATCTATAAATATAATAAATTTAGAATTATTAATCTATTAGATGAATAGATTAAATTTAAAATAATCCCACGATTCCTTATATTATTCACCGTGTATATTATTTTTTAATCGTTTAATTCGCGAGGAGCTGGATGAGAAGAAACTCTCATGTCCGGTTCTGCAGTAGAGATGGATGGAATTGATAAACAACCATCAACTATAACCCCAAAAGAACCAGATTCCGTAAACAACATAGAGGGAGGATGAAAGGAATATCTTATCGAGGTAATCGTATTTGCTTCGGTAGATATGCTCTTCAAGCGCTTGAACCCGCTTGGATCACATCTAGACAAATAGAAGCTGGGCGGCGAGCGATGACACGAAATGCACGCCGCGGTGGAAAAATATGGGTACGCATATTTCCAGACAAACCAGTTACAGTAAGACCTACAGAAACACGTATGGGTTCGGGGAAAGGATCTCCCGAATATTGGGTAGCTGTCGTTAAACCCGGTAGAATACTTTATGAAATGAGTGGAGTAGCAGAAAATATAGCTCGAAGGGCTATTTCAATAGCGGCATCTAAAATGCCTATACGAACTCAATTCATTCTTTCGGGATAGGAATGTAGAAACAAAGGAAAAGGGGTTTTTTGGATGAAAAAAAATGAAGGTTTCTTTTTTTGTTTTGAACAAATAATATTTCTTTTTTTTATTTAGACCTTTGCATTGAAAAAGAAAAAACCGATAAAAAAAAAATGATATGATTCAACCTCAAACCCATTTGAATGTAGCGGATAACAGCGGGGCCCGAGAATTGATGTGTATTCGAATCATAGGAGCTAGTAATAGACGATATGCTCATATTGGTGACGTTATTGTTGCTGTAATCAAGGAAGCAGTACCAAACACACCTCTAGAAAGATCAGAAGTGATTCGAGCGGTAATTGTACGTACTTGTAAAGAACTCAAACGCGACAACGGTATGATAATACGATATGATGACAATGCTGCAGTTGTTATTGATCAAGAACAAAATCCAAAAGGAACCCGAATTTTTGGCGCGATCGCCCGAGAATTAAGACAGTTAAATTTCACTAAAATAGTTTCATTAGCACCTGAAGTATTATAAGGTAAGACCGTAATATAGTATTTGAATGAGACTGATTTATTAGTAGATTGTTTATCTATCATGTATATACCTTTTAAAATTAACTTTTTAAAATTAACTTTTAAAATTAATAAATATTTTATAATTCAGAAATAAAGATAAAGAAAAAATAAAAAGAGCATGTTGATTATATCAAAATTCGGGGGCAACAAAAATCTTAGTTTATCATGAGTAAAGACACTATTGCTGACATAATGACCTCTATACGAAATGCTGACATGAATAAAAAAAGAACAGTTCGAATACCATCTACTAACATCACTGAAAATATTGTTAAAATCCTTTTACAAGAAGGTTTTATTGAAAACGTGAGAAAACATCAGGAAAGCAATAAATATTTTTTGGTTTTAACCCTACGACATAGAAGAAATAGGAAAGGACCATATAGAACTGCTTTAAATTTAAAACGTGTCAGCCGGCCCGGTCTACGAATATATTCGAACTATCAACGAATTCCTAGAATTTTAGGTGGGATGGGAATTGTAATTCTTTCTACTTCTCGAGGTATAATGACAGACCGAAAGGCTCGAATAGAAGGAATAGGCGGAGAAATTTTGTGTTATATATGGTAATCTTTCTGATAGCCGAATTATACGCGGAACTTTCATATTTGTGAAAAAAGAGAAATGACAAGTTTATAGTATTACCCCTCTTACATTAGTTGATACGTCAAAAGGATTTTACCTAGAATGAAACGAAACAACAAAAATGGATTCATGAGGGTTTAATTACGGAACAACTTACCAATGGTATGTATCTTACGGGCTCGTTTAGATAATGAAAAGATAATTTGGGGTTTTTTTAGTAAAGGATTGGGCGTAGTTTTATACGTAGACTACCAGGAAATATAATAAAAATTGAGTTAAGTCCTTATGATTCAACCAAAGGACATATAATTTATAGACTCAAAAGTAAAGATTCGAATGATTAGGTGATTTTTTTTTTCAATTTCAACATTCTCTCGTGGGGATACAATTCGAAGTTAAAAATTTCAAGAAACTTATTTTCTTCCAATAAGTAAATTCTGAATTAAGAAAAGGAAGTACAAATATGAAAATAAGGGCCTCTGTTCGTAAAATTTGTGAAAAATGTC